AATGAAGTGCCTGAAAAAGGATTATTTTGATAGAATAAATCATGTGATATTTAATATCACCTTTATTATATTTTGCAGAATTAAACCGCCCTTGAAACATCAAAAATTTCTGTGCATCGTACACTAAAATATAAAAAGATAAGCTAATTCAAGCTAGTAGGCTCATACCCTTTTTATGGAAGTATTAAATCTTCCTCTTTTTAATTTTATGAAATATATCCTCCTTATTATTTATTTTGTCCTTAATTACAGGTACTTTAATTTCTATTTCTTCATCAACATGAATCGGGGCTTGAATGGGACTTGAAATAAATTTACTCTCTTTTATTCCGCTAATACAAAAAAACAAAACCCCATATGAGAATGAGGCTTCAATAAAATATTTTCTTGTACAGGCAATTGCTTCGGTCTTATTTTTATTATCCATTTTATTGGCAGGAATAGTAGATTTTGATTATAATAACTATATTAGATATTTAATATCTTCGGCATTATTAATAAAAACGGGGGCAGCTCCTTTCCACTTTTGATTTCCAGGAGTAATGGAAGGACTAACATGAGTAAACTGTTTAATCTTAATAACTTGACAAAAGATTGCACCATTTATTCTACTGTCTTATAAGTTATATATATCATTATTTTTTACAACGGTAATTGTATTATGTGTTTCAATTGGATCTATTGGAGGACTAAACCAAAGATCGGTACGTAAATTAATAGCCTATTCATCAATTAGACACCTAGGATGAATAATTTCAGCTATATTACTCAGATCAAATTACTGAATTCTTTATTTCTCAATTTATGTAATTTTAAATGGGGCTGTAATTTATATTTTTAATAATCAATCAATTTTTCACCTATCTCAAGCATATTATAATAGATCCTCCCCTATAGTTAAATTTTCCATATTTATTAGTATACTCTCGCTGGGAGGACTTCCCCCCTTCCTCGGATTTTTACCAAAATGAATCTTAATTCAAAATATAATAAATTCTCAATATGCCATATTAATTTTGATTATAGTAATAACAACACTAATCACCTTATATTTCTATTTACGAATTATGTTCAGAGCTTTTATGTTCTTAAACCAAGAAGTGGGGTGAGCTAATAATAATATTAAAATCAATTTTATCACTACAGTTATAGGATTATCAATATCAGGTATCCCAATTATACTAATAATATCATTTATATAAGGCTTTATGTTAATTAAACAAATAACCTTCAAAGTTATAAATAAAAGTTCAAATCTTTTAAGCCTTAGTAGAAATATAATTCTACACCTTCAGAATTGCAGTCTAACATCATAATTTGACTATATGGCTTGATAAGAGAGGTTATCACCTCCTAAATAGATTTACAGTCTATCGCCTAATATTCTCGACCATCTTATCCTTATATTAAGGGGTCATAATATAATATAAGATTGTAGAATATTGCGAAAATGACTTTTTTCTACAAACCATAAGGATATTGGAACCTTGTATCTACTATTTGGTGCATGAGCAGGAATAGTAGGAACTGCCCTAAGTATACTAATTCGAATTGAATTAGGTCAACCAGGATCATTAATTGGAGACGATCAAATTTATAATGTTATTGTAACTGCTCACGCATTTGTAATAATTTTCTTTATAGTAATACCCATTATAATTGGGGGATTCGGAAATTGATTAGTCCCTCTTATATTAGGAGCACCTGATATAGCTTTCCCTCGCCTTAATAATATAAGATTCTGATTATTACCTCCATCTTTAACTCTTCTTTTAGCTAGTAGCCTAGTGGAAAGAGGAGCTGGAACAGGATGAACAGTTTACCCTCCTCTTGCAGGAGCAATCGCTCATGCAGGTGCATCAGTTGATTTAACCATTTTCTCACTACATCTTGCAGGAGTCTCATCAATTTTAGGAGCCGTTAACTTCATTACCACAACCATTAATATAAAATCTCCAGGAATAAAACTAGATCAAATACCTCTTTTTGTATGAGCAGTAGTAATTACTGCAGTATTATTATTACTATCTCTACCAGTTTTAGCAGGTGCTATTACCATACTATTAACAGACCGAAATATTAACACTTCATTCTTTGATCCTGCAGGAGGGGGAGATCCAATTTTATATCAACATCTATTCTGGTTTTTTGGACATCCTGAAGTTTACATTTTAATTTTACCAGGATTTGGAATAATTTCCCATATTATTGCACAAGAAAGAGGTAAAAAGGAAACATTCGGAGTTCTTGGAATGATTTATGCTATAGTAGCAATTGGTATTTTAGGATTTGTAGTATGAGCACATCATATATTTACTGTAGGAATAGATGTAGATACTCGAGCATACTTTACTTCAGCCACAATAGTAATTGCAGTCCCAACAGGAATTAAGATTTTTAGATGATTAGCAACCCTTCATGGAACTCAACTATCTTATAGACCATCACTTTTATGAGCATTAGGATTCGTATTCCTTTTTACTATTGGGGGTTTAACAGGAGTAGTCTTAGCTAATTCATCTATTGATATTGCCATACATGACACCTACTATGTAGTTGCCCACTTCCATTATGTGTTATCTATAGGAGCTGTATTTGCAATTATAGGGGGATTAGTTCACTGATTCCCTTTATTTTCAGGTGTAACCCTAGATAATTACTTATTAAAAATCCAATTTTTAGTTATATTTGTAGGAGTAAATTTAACATTCTTCCCACAACATTTCTTAGGATTAAGAGGAATACCTCGACGATATTCAGATTATCCTGATGCTTATACTGCATGAAATATTATATCCTCTTTAGGAAGAATTATTTCTTTAATTGGAGTATTTATTTTAGTTTTTATTATATGAGAAGCTATAACAGCCCAACGTCCTATTCTATCACCACTAAATCTAAATACCTCAATTGAATGGTATCAAAAACTTCCTCCAATGGAACATAGTTACGCTGAATTACCTATCCTATTAAAGTTTTAATGTGGCAGAAAAGTGCCATGGATTTAAGCTCCATTTATAAAGGTTTTATTCCTTTCGTTAAAAATGGCAACCTGAGCACAATTAAATTTTCAAGATGCTACATCTCCGATAATAGAACAAATAAGTTATTTCCACGACCATACAATGATAGTATTATTAATCATTACAGTATTACTAGCCTATGTAATAGGAGCTATATTTTGAAATAAAAATGTTAATCGAAATTTACTTGATGGTCAAAAAATTGAAACAGCTTGAACTGTTCTACCCATATTCGTTTTAATTATTATTGCTATACCTTCATTACGACTATTATATTTATTAGACGAAGTCAGAGACCCTTCAATCACCCTAAAAACTGTTGGACATCAATGATATTGAAGTTATGAATATTCAGATTTTAATCACATTGAATTTGATTCTTATATAATTCCATATACAGACATGGAAGAAAATGGATTTCGTTTATTAGAAGTGGATAATCGAACAGTTCTACCTATACAAACTCAAGTACGAGTATTAATTACAGCAGCTGATGTTTTACATTCATGAACTGTTCCTTCACTAGGAGTAAAGGTAGACGCTACACCAGGTCGATTAAATCAAACAAGATTCTTTATTAATCGACCTGGTTTATTTTTCGGACAATGTTCAGAAATTTGTGGTGCAAATCACAGTTTTATACCAATTATAATTGAAAGAGTAACTACAAAATCCTTTATTAATTGAATTCAAAAAATAAGTGAAGCCTCATTGAGTGACTGAAAGTAAGTGTTGGTCTCTTAAACCAAATAATAGTAAAGTAACGAAATACTCTCAATGACAAAAAATTAGTTAATTTATAACATCAGAATGTCATTCTGAAATTATTGAACAAATCAATATTTTTTGATTCCACAAATAGCACCAATAAGATGGGTACTTTTATTTTTATTCTTCACAATTATATTAATTATATTTAATATAATAAATTACTACCTTTTTATTCCAAAAATCGAATCATGTAAAACATCAGCTGCTTCTAAAATTATAAATATAGCCTGAAAATGATAACAAATTTATTCTCAGTATTTGATCCTACATCATCAATCTTTAGTTTATCCATAAATTGAACCTCAACTATATTAGGTATATTAATCTTACCTATAATATTCTGATTAATTCCCACGCGTTCATCTTTAATTTGAAATAATATTATTTCAATTCTTCATAAGGAATTTAAAACACTACTGGGAGAAAATGGAATCAACGGAAGAACCTTTATTTTCATCTCCGTATTTACTTTAATCCTATTTAATAATTTTATAGGACTATTTCCATATATTTTTACTAGCTCCAGTCATTTAGCCTTTACATTAACTCTAGCCCTACCCTTATGGTTAAGATTTATAATTTATGGATGAATCAACCACACACAACATATATTTGCACATCTAGTCCCTCAAGGAACTCCTCCAGTACTTATACCTTTTATAGTATGTATTGAAACCATTAGTAATGTAATTCGACCCGGAACTCTCGCAGTACGACTTGCTGCAAATATAATTGCAGGACATTTATTAATAACATTACTAGGAAATACAGGACCATCATTAACATATTCAATTCTATCACTTCTACTAATCACCCAAATTGCCCTACTAGTATTAGAATCAGCAGTCGCAATAATTCAATCATATGTATTTGCCGTTTTAAGAACTCTATATTCTAGAGAAGTAAATTAATGTCAACACACAACAATCACCCTTATCATTTAGTAGACCAAAGACCATGACCATTAACAGGAGCTATTGGAGCAATAATATTAACTACAGGAATAGTAAAATGATTTCACACTTTTAATAATGACCTTCTACTATTAGGAGTTATAGTTATTATTTTAACAATACTACAATGATGACGAGATATTTCTCGAGAAGGTACATATCAGGGCTTACACACATACCCTGTAGTTATTGGATTACGATGGGGTATAATCTTATTTATTACATCCGAAGTACTATTTTTCGTATCATTTTTCTGAGCATACTTCCACAGAAGATTATCCCCAACAGTTGAATTAGGAAGAATATGACCTCCCAAAGGAATTATTCCATTTGATCCAATATCTATTCCGATATTAAATACAGCCATTCTCTTATCATCAGGAGTTACAGTAACTTGAGCACATCATAGATTAATGGAAAGTAAATATTCACAAGCAATACAGGGACTATTTTTTACTGTCCTACTAGGATTTTATTTTACTTTACTTCAAGGATATGAATATATAGAAGCACCATTCACAATTGCAGACTCAGTTTATGGTTCTACATTCTTCATGGCCACCGGGTTCCATGGAATTCACGTAATTATTGGAACACTATTTTTATTTGTATGTTTATCTCGACATTATTTTAACCATTTCTCAGCGGCTCACCACTTCGGATTTGAAGCCGCAGCATGATACTGACATTTTGTAGATGTAGTATGATTATTCCTTTATATTTCAATTTATTGATGAGGTAGATATTTGTTTAGTATATAAGTATATTTGACTTCCAATCAAAAGGACTGGATATTTTCAGAACAAATAATTTATTCATTAATATTAACTAGTATAATCCTTTTCATCATCACTACAATTATTATAATAATTGCATCATTTCTATCAAAAAAGTCTATCATTGATCGAGAAAAAACATCACCTTTTGAATGTGGGTTTGATCCCTTCTCCACAGCACGAATCCCATTCTCTCTTCGATTCTTTCTAATTGCGGTAATCTTCTTAATTTTTGATGTAGAAATCGCCCTTCTTCTACCTATAATATTTACATTGCCAGTATCAGAAATCAATATATGAATCTTAGTATCAGTAATCTTTTTATTTATTCTTCTAATTGGTCTTTATCATGAATGAAATCAAGGAGCACTTGAATGAGCAAACTAGGATAATAGTTAATTATAACATTTGATTTGCATTCAAAAAGTGTTGATATATTCAACTTATCTTAAAATAAGAAGCGAATTTATTGCAATCAGTTTCGACCTGAAAACCTTGGTGAAATACACCCTTATTTGTTTAATTGAAGCCAAAAAAGAGGCATATCACTGTTAATGATATAAATGAACAATAGTTCCAATTAAGAGGATATGTTGTATTCAAGAGAAAGCTGCTAACTTTTTTCTTAAGCGGTTTAAATCCGTTTATATCCTTACTTATATAGTTTAGAAAAAACATTACATTTTCATTGTAAAAACAAAAAAATATTTTTTATAAGTATTAATTAAATAACTACTTATACCTAAGGGTATAACACCATCCTGACAGCTTCAATGTCAAACTTTTAAAATTTAAGCTACTCAAGTAATATAAAAACAAAATTAGTGTGATTCAAATCATAAAAAAGATCAAATAAATTTTTAAAAAATTATTTTGATATCTTTGATTATAAACTCTTATATTTTTAAAATAATTATGCATCCCCTGAGCCCCTATATATTCACACCATCCCTGGTCAAAACCTGAAAGAAATAAACCTCCCAAATTAATAGGATGAAAATAAAGTCCACGAGTACTAATATAAGGTATAAATCATATAGATCCTATAAAAAAAGAAGAAAAAATAATTTTCATGTTAAATATATTATCACCAAAATGAAACATTGAAAATTGATATCCTATTCAAGCTCCAACTACTCTAACAATCAGAGCCAACATTTTTAAAATTATTGGTAAACAAATCATTGAAGGAATAGGAAAAATAGTTCAACTTAATATTCTTCCTCCTAAAACAGCTATAAACAACATTCCTATTATACCCTTCAATATTCATCATCCTTCATCAGAAATTCCATAACAAGAAGATATATTTAATCCCCCGGCCATTCTATAATAAATTAAACGAGCTGTATAACAAGCTGTTAAACCCGTAGAAACGAAAAAAAACAAAAAACTAACAAAATTTAAATTTCTAATTAAACACATCTCCAAAATTAAATCCTTTGAATAAAATCCGGCTAAGAAAGGTATACCACAAAGTGCTAAATTAGAAACCATAAAACATGAAGAACTTAAAGGTAAAAAATGAACTAATCCCCCTATAAAACGAATATCTTGACAGTCTCCTATATTATGAATAATCACTCCCGCACACATAAACAATAAAGCCTTAAAAAGAGCATGAGTTAACAAATGAAAAAAAGCCAAACTATAATATCCTATAGACAAGATTCTCATTATAAGACCCAACTGACTTAAAGTAGATAATGCAATAATTTTTTTCAAATCAAACTCAAAATTAGCGCCTAAACCAGACATAAATATAGTTATCCCACCAATAAGCAAAAGATATTTAGAAAGATCTGTGCCAACAATTAAGCTATTAAAACGAATTATTAAATAAACTCCCGCAGTAACTAGTGTAGAAGAATGAACTAAGGCAGAAACAGGCGTAGGAGCAGCTATAGCAGCAGGCAATCAAGCAGAAAAGGGAATTTGAGCGCTCTTAGTTATAGCAGCAAAAATTATTAAACCAGAAATAATCTGGGCTTCAATTCTATCAAATATAAAATTTAAATAAAAATAATAATTTCAACTCCCATAATTTAATATTCAAGCAATAGACAGTAAAAAAGCAACATCACCTAAACGGTTAGATAAAACAGTAAGTATTCCAGCACCATAAGATTTAAAATTCTGATAATAAATAACAAGCAAATAAGAAATCAAACCCAAACCATCTCATCCCAACAAAATAGAAATTATATTTGGTCTAATAATTAATAACATCATTGATAAAACAAACATCAAGACCAACAAAATAAAACGAGAAATATAAGGATCCCCTTCTATATAATTATGACTATAAAAAATAACTATAGAAGAAATAAACAATACAAATCCCATAAATAAAAGGGATATTCAGTCAAAAAGAAAAGTTATAACAATATTTATCGAATTAATTGTAACAACATCCCACTCAATAAAATAACAAATATTATTTAAACAAAAATAAATCCCTAAAACAACATTTACCAAACTAACAAAAAACAAAAAACAAAATCTAATAAAACAAATATTTAAACGTCAATTAATGATCTAAGGTGAGATACATCCCACATCTCTGGTCCCACAAACCAAAATTTTAAATATAAACTACTTAAATTATAATCAATTAAAAAACAAATCAGACTTTAAAATTAAAATATTTAGAGGAACTCAATGCAAAAATAATAATAAATACTCGCGCATATATCCCACATTACAGCTATATATAGAAGAAAAAATCTTACCATGTTGTCTATAACTATACAAATAAAGAGTATAAGAAGCACTAAAAAAAGAAAGAAAACATAATATAAATATTCTAATTCATCTTCATCCAACAAGTCTATTTATCAGTCTAATTTCCCCCAGCAAATTTAAAGTAGGAGGAGCCGCCATATTTGCTGATCTAAGTAAAAATCATCATAAACATATTCTTGGTATAAAATTTATCAACCCCTTATTAATTAATAATCTACGACTACCTAACCGCTCATAACTAATATTAGCCAAACAAAATATCCCAGAAGAACATAAACCATGAGCAATTATTAAAGTATAAGATCCTCTTAGTCCCCAATATCTCAAAGTTATTAAGCCACCTAAAACAATTCCTATATGAGCAACAGAAGAATAAGCAATTAAAGACTTTAAATCCACCTGTCGTAAACAAATCAAACTAACAATTACACCTCCAACTAATCTAATTCCAACTCAAATAAAATTAATAGAAACCCCTATATAATATAAAAAACCAAAAACCCGTAAAAGACCATATCCTCCCAATTTAAGTAACACCCCAGCTAAAATTATTGAACCTGCTACAGGAGCCTCAACATGGGCCTTAGGTAATCAAAGATGAAAAATAAACATAGGTATTTTTACCAAAAAAGCCAATAACAAAGAAAGATATATGTAAGTACTGAAATCAACCTTACTCAGATAAAAAAATAATATAATATTCAATCCATCAAAAATATTATAAACATTAAATAAAGCAACTAATAAAGGTAAAGAAGCAAATAAAGTATAAAAAAGTAAATAAATACCAGCCTGCACACGCTCAGGTTGGTATCCCCAACCCAAAATTAAAAAAAAGGTAGGAATAAGAGAACTTTCAAAAAATAAATAAAATATAAATAAACTTCTTCTTATAAAAGTCAACATTAAAAACAATAAAAGGAAAATATTAGTTAACAAAAAACAAAAAACAAAATTAGAACTCTTATATACTCCTCCTCTTGCCAGCAATATCAAACAACAAATCCAGAAACTTAAAAGAATTAATCCATAACTAAGAATATCAGAACCCAAATAGTAACCTAAACAACAAAAAGAGGAAACCATATATCCTAAAAGAAAATATAAAAAAGAACCAAATAATAAGAAAGAAGTGATAACTCAATAATTAACCACAAAACAAGAAGGGATCAAAAATAAGACGAAAAAAATGAATTTTAACATTGTAATATATTAAAAGTATTAAAATAATCATTACCATGAGTACGAATCATCGATACCAAAATGGATAAACCCAATGCTCCCTCACACACACCAAAAGTCAAAAAATATATTAAAAAAGATAAATCATAATAATTTATAATAAAAACGAAAAATATATAAAAAAATAATCCTAAAACAATAAATTCTAATCTAATCAAAGTAGACAACAAATGTTTACGCTTAGAAATGAAAGATCAAATACCCCCAAAAGCAAAGAAAAAGAAAGCTAGCTGATAAAAAATTAACATTAGTTTTAGTAGTTTATAACAAAACACTGGTCTTGTAAATCAGAATAGAGAAAACTCATTCTCCTTTAACTCACCACCCGCTTCCTTAAGCATCAAATGAATCAACCCATCAGAGAAAAACCTAAAAGTTCACCTTTAATCTCCAAAATTAATATTCTATATTAAACTATTCTCTGAATCAGACAAATCCTACTTACTATTTTAATATCATTAAATAGATTTTTATTTACTAAAATAAATCACCCTATAAATATAGGAATTTTATTATTAATTCAAACATTAATAATTTGCTTATTAACGGGATTTATATCCTATACAACCTGATTTTCTTATATTTTGTTCTTAGTATTTTTAGGAGGTATATTAGTGCTATTTATTTATATAACAAGTATTGCATCAAATGAAGTATTTCAAAAAAGAAATTATTTATTAATAATTATAATAATAATAATTATTACTCTTATTATAGGAATAGTAATATTAATGGATCCTATAATAGTATCTTTTAACAATTCCCCCGAAAATTCTAACACAATTAATATTACTGAAAATTCCGAAAACATAATATTAGCAACTTTATACAATATACCAAATGCCACAATCACTATTTTTATGGTATTATATCTATTTTTAACTTTAATTGTAATTGTCTTTATTACAAAATCTCATCAAGGACCTCTACGCCCTAGAAACTAATGAATAAACCAATACGAATTAAACACCCTTTATTTAAAATTGCAAATAGTGCCTTAGTTGATTTACCTACTCCATCTAATATTTCTATATGATGAAATTTTGGATCTCTTTTAGGATTATGTTTAGTAATCCAAATTGCTACCGGTCTATTTTTAGCTATACATTACACAGCCAATATTGATATAGCATTTTATAGTGTTAACCACATTTGTCGAGATGTAAATTATGGATGATTATTACGAACCTTACATGCAAATGGAGCATCCTTTTTTTTCATTTGTATCTATATACATATTGGACGTAATATTTATTATGGTTCTTATAATTATATTCATACATGAAGTGTAGGAGTAGTAATTTTATTTATAGTTATAGCAACAGCATTTATAGGATATGTTCTTCCATGAGGACAAATATCCTTCTGGGGAGCTACGGTTATTACAAATTTATTATCAGCAATCCCGTACTTAGGTACCACCCTCGTTCAGTGAGTATGAGGAGGGTTTGCAGTAGACAACGCAACACTAACACGATTTTTTACATTTCATTTCCTATTACCTTTTATTGTTGCTGCGGCTACAATAGTGCACTTACTGTTTTTACACCAAACCGGTTCTAATAATCCTATCGGAGTAAATAGAGATAGAGATAAAATTCCATTCCATCCATATTTTTCATGAAAGGATATTGTAGGATTTATTATTTTAATTATAAGATTAACACTCCTATCCTTAATTAACCCATACCTTTTAGGAGATCCAGACAATTTTATTCCAGCAAACCCATTAGTCACCCCAGTTCATATTCAACCAGAATGATATTTTTTGTTTGCTTATGCCATCCTACGATCAATTCCAAATAAGTTAGGTGGAGTAATTGCACTAGTTATATCTATTGCAATTTTATTTTTCATACCAATAATGAAAAGAAACTTCCGAGGACTACAATTCTACCCAATTAATCAAATCTTATTTTGAACAATAGTAGGAATCGTTTTATTACTAACATGAATTGGAGCTCGACCAGTCGAAGACCCTTATATTATTACTGGGCAAATCTTAACTGTAGTGTACTTCCTATTTTATGTAATCCACCCAATTATATTTAGACTATGAGATAAATTACTAGATTAATCATTAAGCTTTTAGAAGCTTGTATTTTGAAAATATAGGAAAAGAATTAAATTTCTTATTGATTTTACTAAAATTTGTACATTAAATCAAAAATGATAAAAGTAAAATCTTTAATCCAGCAAAAAAAACCAGATAATTTAAAGAAATAGGTAAAAAACTTTTTCATGCTAAATATATCAACTTATCATATCGAAAACGGGGAAGAGTACCACGAACTCAAATAAATATAAAAGAAACAAAAACCAACTTCAAAATAAATAAAAAAGAATAAATATCACTTCCCAGAAACATAATTACAAATAATATTCTTATAAATAAAATACTAGCATACTCAGCTATAAAAATTAATGCAAACCCTCCTCTTCTATACTCAATATTAAACCCCGAAACAAGCTCAGATTCACCTTCAGCAAAATCGAACGGAGTACGATTTGTCTCAGCCAAACAAGAAGCAAACCAAATAAGTATCAAAGGGAATCTAATAAATATAAACCAACATAAATACTGGTAATCAACAAATAATTCCAAAGAATACCCCCCGGCCAAAAAAATAAAAGATATTAAAATCAAGGCTAATCTTACTTCATAAGAAATAGTTTGAGCAACTGCTCGCAATCCTCCCAATAAAGCATATAATGAATTAGAAGATCAACCAGCAATTATAACAGTGTAAACTCCTATTCTTGTACAACACAAAAAAAATAATAAACCTAAATTAAAAGCAAATAAACCAAAATAAAAAGGTATAATTAACCAAACCAACAAAGAAATAAAAAGACTAAAAATAGGACTTATATAATAAGGTAAATAATTTGAAGTTATAGGAAACGTTTGTTCTTTATTAAACAACTTAATGGCATCGGAAAAAGGTTGTACAACTCCGCAATATCCTACCTTATTAGGTCCTTTACGAATTTGAATATAACCCAACACCTTACGTTCCAATAAAGTTAAAAAAGCTACCCCAACAAGAACACAAACAAATAAAATCAAGCTTTCCAATATAATAAAAATAAAATCATTAATTTGCATAGTACTATCTGTAAGAATAAACTTACATTTATGAATTCTAAATCCATGGCACTTTTCTGCCAAAATAGTAAACTATTAATATTACTCAATAATCAAAAAATTATTTTATAATCCTGGTCCTCTCGTACTAAAGAATATGTATAAATTGGAGATAGAAACCAACCTGGCTTAAACCGGTTTGAACTCAGATCATGTAAGAATTTAAAGGTCGAACAGACCTATATATTAAGCGGCTACACCTAATTATTATCTTAATCCAACATCGAGGTCGCAAGCCTTCCCGTAAATATGAACTCTGAAGGAAGATTACGCTGTTATCCCTAAGGTAACTTAATCTAACAATCACTAATAATGGATCTAATAATCATAAATCAATGTTAATTAAATAAAAAAGTTAATTATATATTCTTGTCACCCCAACAAAATAATTAAAATAATAATAAAAAATAATAAACAAAAAATAATTAAAATTTTAATTATAAAGCTCTATAGGGTCTTCTCGTCTTCCAATATAATTTCAGCCTTTTAACTGAAAAGTTAAATTCTAAATACAAATTAAATGAGACAGTAAACACCTCGTCAAACCCTTCATACCAGCCCCCTATTAAAAGACTAATGATTATGCTACCTTTGCACAGTCAAAATACTGCGGCCGTTAAAACAAATTTCACCGGGCAGGTCAGACCTCATATATAAACAAGAGGACATGTTTTTGATAAACAGGCGAGTGTTAAATTTGCCGAATTCCTTATCTAATTATATCAAAAAATAAATGATATACAATTTTTATATACTAATTCAATCATTATTACAAATTTTATAAAATTAAAAATATCATTTTAATAACATTCTAAAATAAAGAAAATCTTAATTTAAATAATATGAACTACAACGAACTCATTAATGATAGCTAATTTAAAGCCTACAATAATTAAATTAAATGAACTTTTTAGAATAATATTAGAGCTTATCCCCTAATATCTCAACTTTGACTAATAAATAATTAATAAATTAATTAATTAAAAACCAAAACTAAATTAAATTTATTTCTTAAAAAACCAGATACCTTCAAAATCGAATGGAATATCTCCTCTAAAATTAAATTAAATATGGTTATATTACAACAACAATAATCCAAAATTAGCTCTTTTGAAATCGAGAAAATAAAATAAATTAAACATATTTAATTAACCCTGATACAAAAGGTACAATAAATAAAATCTACTTTTTAAAATATATATTTTCAATATATTTCATCAATATTCCTTCACAGTACTAATAAACTATAACTATAAACTTTTCGTTCTTTATTTATACTAAAACCAAAGATATTTCTCCTAATTTAACACAAAAAATAAAGCAAGATATATAATATCAAATTAAACTGAATTGCACAGTAAATATTTCCAGTGTAAATGAAATGCTTTCTATCAAGCTCTAATTTGTTATCCTACTAGGTACATCTTCCGATACACCTACTATGTTACGACTTATCTCATTTTAGAAATGAGAGCGACGGGCGATGTGTGCATATTTTAGAGCCAAAATCATAATAATAAACAATTAAAATTACTATCAAATCCACCTTCATAAAAAATTAAATAATTTAATCCATTTAAATAAATTTATTGTAATCCATCTCCACTTATTCATAAATTGCACCTTGACCTGACATATTATATTTAATATATTAAGAAAATTTTATCTCTAAAAAGATCTTCTTATGACGGAGGTATACAAACTGAAATACAAGAATAAGTAAATCATCTCGTGGACTGTCGATCATGGGACAGATTCCTCTGAAAGGACTAAAATACCGCCAAATTCTTTGGGTTTCAAGAACATATCTATTACTACCCTGGTTGCAAAATTAACATTTATAATAAAAGGGTATCTAATCCTCGTCTGTCAAATAAATTTCATAGCTTCACTTAACATAAATATTAAAAAATTAAAATTTCACCTAAAAATTTTTATTTTAATAAATTAAAATTAAAATTAACTACTACACCAAGAATATTTACTTCTTCTTACCGTCTAACCGCGGTGGCTGGCACGGATTTAACCAGAAATTTATAAATTACTATTTCTGAATTGCTTCAAAAAGATAATACATATTACTGCAAAATAAATTTAAGACTCATTAAGAATAATAAATACAATTTAAAAACATTACATGTAAAATAATCATAAAGTAAATATTTAGCAAGAATAAAACTTTTACCCCCTCCTTTTTTTAGTCCCTAAAGGAGGGGGTCATTCTCCAATAGGGTGTTTTACATATAAAAATTAACTTTTAACAACAAATTGAATTATTGAAGTTATATCTAGTATCTACTTAATTTAGTAATATTCTATTTATGTAATATAAATTCTTATGTATATATATGTATATATATTTATATAAATTCTTATTATATTAATAAGTTTATTGATATATTAAATTACTTATCTTAAAATATTGAGTTAATATCTATATACTAAAATTTAATTAGATTCATAAATGGTGAGGGTTAAATAAATATATCATATATTATAAGATGTATAACTGTAACAGGTTATAATCTATTATATATTATTACAATATTACATATAAATATATAAGTTCTTATATAATCTATATATATATATATTTATATAAATTCTTATTATATATATATATTTATATAAATTCTTATTATATTAATAAGTTTATTGATATATTAAATTACTTAT